CTGGGAAGAAGCAATCTTTTTATTGAACGTGTTGATTCATATTTATTTTGACTACTTTCTCATATTTTATCATATTCTATTCATTTTTATTCGACCTTCCCGGAGTTCATTCTCCGGGCAACTCCGTTTAACCGGTGGATTCCTTCCAACCTACTTCTTTTATGATCTCATTGGAAATCATATAAAGACAATTCCTATTTGATATAGCTATTTGTGCAAGTATTTTACGATTAAGAAGCAACTGTCTCTTGTACAGATCGTTTATTAATCTACTATAACTATAGCATACCCCCCTTTCACGAATTGCTGCATTTATTCGAGTGATCCACAAACGACGAAAATTTATTTTTTGCCTATCCCTATCCCGATGAGCCGAAACCAAAGCTCTTATTTTTTGTTGAGTAATAGTTCGAGTAAGTCTTGAATGAGCCCCCCGAAAGCTTGATGCAAATAAACGAATTTTTGTTCTACGTCTCCGAGCGATATATCCCCGTCTAATTCTGGTCATTGAATAAATGAAACTTTAACGAATAACTAATAGATTTCCTTTCTTTCAGTTATTCTTTTGCCCCTTTACTAGTATATTAATAACAAAACGGATTTTTCCAATGTATAAACTAAAAATTCCAATGGCTTTGGCTACTATAACCTTCCCAACCACGATTTTTTATTTTTTCTAGGCATTTCACCTCGAAATACGAACTTGTACTATACTAGGTATTAAAAAAAAAATAGCAATGATAAAAAAATAGTGGATTTCATCGTTTCTATGGTTACTTCTTAAACGGTGAGGTCTTCTCTATACACCGGAGCCTTTACTTCATTTAATCAATGTTATTGCTAACTTGTATAGTTCACATTCTTCGGCTCTACCCATGAATTATCCAGTAATAGGTCTTTCACAACGAGCTCTACCTATACAGTAACGGTATTTAATTATGAAGGTTGGCTGGGTAGCTGACCCTGTTAGTCCGTTCTTGCAAGAGGGGTCTATGTTAACTCATATTTCCTCCGCTTAATGGATAACCATTTGCTACCAATGGAGAATTGCTTCTCATCTTGAATTGAGGTGAGTGGATTTACACCAATAGAAACCATAAATTTCATACACAATAAAAGGGATATGATCCATTTTCTTATTTTTAGATAGGAAATGTAGTTCGTTTTTCCGTTCTATCCTATTTGATCATAGATATTCGAACATTGTTCTCTTTCCTTTGTTCTAGTTCATGATCTGAACGAGTCGCACATACACCCTAGTACATGTTCCTCGACGCTGAGGGCATCCCCGAAGCGCGGGGGATTTTGTGACATTTCTAATGGGCTGTCTTGTATTTCTAATAAGTTGTTTAATAGTTGGCATGTTGAATCATATACATAATGGGCTGGTTTAGATCGATCCTAACCGGATGATTATGAATTACTTTTATTCAATAGAATAGTAAATAAATAGTAAATAAAAGTCATAGAATATTAAACTCGGCAGGAGTAATTTCAAATCACGAATTGACGCGAAATCCAGGCTATTGTCATTCAACAGCTACAAGATCAACAATTCCATAAGCTTGGGCCTCTGTTGCTGACATAAAAACATCTCTTTCCATGTCTTCGGATACAACCCATAAGGGTTTGCCCGTTCTTTGTACATAAACCCTTGTCAGGGTTTCACGTAGTTTCAGCAGTTCTCCCACTTCCAGGATGAATTCTCCCGTTGCTACTTCAGAAAAAGAACCAGCAGGTTGATGGATCATTACCCTGATGATATAAGATAATAAAAGGTTTCTCTATTTCGCATGATGAGGGGAAGATAAAAGAAAGATAAAAGAATAACAAGAAAAAAAGATAGAATCGAACAACCGTACGGGCATCTTTTATGCATTGCATACGGCTCTACAATAAAATTGACCCTTACCTTCCATCAAAGAAAGAAAAAAATAGGATCGATCAGACCCCGATAGGTAAATGATCAACTTACCACCCTTCCTTTCGGAGGAATTCAAAAATACTATGATGGCTCCGTTGCTTTATATATTTATTATATTTTTTTGTCTGTGATTTGTCTGTGATTCAGCAATCCCAAAGTTGCTTTTTTATTTGATCAAATAAACTAAGGAAAAAAGAATCTTGTTTTTTTTCGCTCTATAAATATTGTTAAGAGACCTCTGGTGTGAAAAAAAGTTTGTGACGCTGAACTGGACTTCCGATAATAAAATCGGAAATACCTTTTTCTCATATTACTCTCTCGATACATAATCTAATGTTTTGAAAACAAAATTTCTTATATCGAATTCAAAGTGCCATGCTATTATTACTTAATATTCATATTTCATATGGCGAAGGCATAGTCTTCTTTTTTCTCTCAAATAAAAGCCTCATTGGCGCCAAGCGTGAGGGAATGCTAGACGTTTGGTAATTTCTCCTCCGACCAGGATAAAAGATCCCATTGAAGCGGCTGATCCCATGCATATTGTATGTACATCTGGTTGCACAAATTGCATAG